TATCATAAATTTTTACTGAATGTGACATTGAATCTATAAATTCCAGTTTTGAACATAAAAAATTTTCGATCTGGTATGGTAAAAATGGTAAAATCAGTAGTAAATGAATTATATGTTTATATTGTAGACACCAGACGAATCAATGATTTATCAATTTTTTTTTTTAAGAATCAATATATTTCTAAATCTGTTCATGATAAAGTGCCAAGAGACTTTGATTTCTGTTTCAACAACCACAGTCATACAATACAAACAAGTAGCACATGCGAATTAAAATTGGTCAACAAACAATACAATATCTAATCTAATATTAATGTAATTCTAAATCTAATCTAATATTAATGTAATTCTAATTCTATTCTAATTCTAATAAATAAATTAAAAAATTCTATAATATTATTTATATAATGAATGATTACGACTAATTTAATTATTCAACAAATTCGATTGATTGATACGAGTTGATTTTCTGTTATGATGGATCGACGAAACAATAGCTAGCCCAATAGCTGCTTCAGCAGCTGCAATAGCTATGACAAAGATTGAGAAAATGTCTCCTTTTAATTGGCGACTATCAAATAAATCAGAAAATGTTACGAGATTGATATTAACCGAATTTAGTATAAGCTCAAGACACATAAGTGCTCTAACCATGTTTCGACTTGTGATTAATCCATAGATACCGATAGAAAATAAATAAACACTCAAAAAAAGTACATGCTCGAACATCATTGACTAACTCCTCATCAATATCAACCTCGATTCATTTCAATATGAACAACAATTCAACTGATTCGATTGACTAGAATAGAACAATTACAGAACAAAAGAAGGTATTGGCAATAGATTTAACTAAAAACCTTAAACCTTTTCATTTTTTTTATTTGATTTCAAATTTATAATTCTAAAAATTTTTTGAATTCTAAGTATTTATTATTGACGAGCCATAGTAATTGCACCTATTAAAGAAACTAAAAGAATTATAGAAATGAGTTCAAATGGAAGATAAAAATCTGTTGATAAATGAATTCCAATTTGTTGAACGTTACTTATTAGGTCCTGTTCTAGAATCTGGTTTGATCTTGTAGTCCAAAGAATTCCGTACCATGACGTATCTGGGATAGTAGTAATTAGTGAAAAAAGAATACTTGTACAAACCAGTGAAGTAACCCCATCTCCAACGGTCCAAAGTCGGGAATCGTTGGAATATTCTGAACCATTCATGAACATTACAGCAAATATGATTAAGACATTAATGGCTCCTACATAAATAAGAAGTTGTGCAGCAGCTACAAAATAGGAATTCGATAGAATATAGAATAAGGATATACAAACAAGAACCAATCCCAATGAAAAGGCAGAATAAATTGGATTGGTAAATAATACTACTCCCAGGCCCCCCAATATAAGAACTGATCCCAGAAATACTACAAGAATATTATGTATTGGTCCAGGTAAATCCATTATGTATAAAATAAGAGATAAATAAGTCGAAAGATTTCATGACCTTACTGAATAGTCCAGGAAGGGAAAATTACTCTATTTTTTTCTTGTATATGATACGTTCCTAAATTAAATCTTAATCTTAATGTAGTATAGATTAATGTAGATATAGATAAAGTTATTGGACCAACTCCTCTTTTTCATTTTTATTTTATTCGGAAGAAAAGAGGAGTTGGAATTTTATATTTCGAAATCATCGCGAAAAATATATTCTAAGTTTAAATAAACCAGTGATTCTCAACAATCAATAGTTATTGGTTATTACTTTTAGTTACACTGACTAACCAAAATAAAAGAAGCTTGGATCCTTTCTATCAAAATATCAAAATAAAATCTTAGTAATTGGTAATTGTTCTTGAATCAAGGGATTTACCCTTGTCTATTTTGATTTGAGTCGAATTCATAACTGTTTGAATTGTGTAGTCTCCAATTACTGACATTGGTAACCGACCCAAAGCAATTTGATTATAATTCAATTCGTGACGATCATAAGTAGAAAGTTCATATTCTTCAGTCATTGATAAACAGTTTGTGGGACAATATTCGACACAGTTACCACAAAATATACAGACACCAAAATCAATACTATAGTTAAGCAATTGTTTTTTTTTAATATCTCTTTCAAATCTCCAATCAACAACGGGTAGATCTATGGGGCATACACGAATACATACTTCACAAGCAATACATTTATCAAATTCAAAGTGGATTCGACCACGGAAACGCTCTGATGTGATCGATTTTTCATAAGGATACTGAATAGTTACAGGTAAACGATTTGTGTGGGATAAGGTAATTATGAAACTTTGACCAATGTACCTTGCGGCTCGTATTGTTTGTTGACCATAATTCATGAACCCAGTCACCATAGGAAACATATTGTAGATATCCACGAATAGGTTGATGTTTCTTTCTCTTGTTTAAGAGAGGTTATGAGTCTAGAATATCGTTATCGTATTCTGTTATTTATAGTGAAACAAGTTGGGAAGAAGTTGTCAATAATAGATTACCTAGAGAAATAGGTAAAAGAAATTTCCATCCAAGATTTAATAGCTGGTCCATTCTCATCCTGGGTAAAGTCCATCTTGTTGTGATAGATATGAAGAGAAACAAATAAGCCTTAGCTAATGTAATAAAGATACCAATTGTCATTCCAAAGACTCCAGCAATTTTATTTATTCCGAAAAGTTCAGGAATAGATATGTATGGAATAGATAAATTCCACCCACCTAAATAAAGAACTGTTACAAATAATGAAGAAACTAAGAGATTTAGGTAAGAAGCAACGTAAAATAAACCGTATTTGATGCCGGAATATTCGGTTTGATAACCCGCTACTAATTCCTCCTCTGCTTCTGGTAAATCAAAGGGTAATCTCTCACATTCTGCTAGAGAAGAAATTAGAAAAACTATAAACCCTATAGGTTGACGCCACATATTCCATCCCCAAAAACCATATTTTGACTGTGCCTCAACTATATCAACTGTACTTGAACTGTTCGATAATCATAGTCGATGATAACATCACTGCTCCCACCGCTATTCCAAAACCGTACATGAGACCTCAGCTTCATACGGCTCCTCTATGGCCACACACAAATAAATGTAAGGACTGGTTAGGTATTATCGGTATCTTTGGAGGGTAGATAGAATAAAAATACCTCAGAGAGTCCTAAAAATTAGACCAATGAAATTCCGTCTGCTAGAATAACAAAAAGGGCGCTTCCGAATTGATCTCATCCCTTATACTTAAAAGTAATCTTTCTTCGGTAATAACTTAATCTTTCAATAAAATACTCGTTATATCAATAGATAGAAAGAATTAGACACTAGTTAATGAATCATAAATAATAAAAATTCCATATGTATGGGTATAGTATAGATGGAGGAAAAAAAAAAATGAATAAAGATCTTTTTTTTTCAATTCTATTATTGCGTTCTATTTCTTTTATTCCTGTTCTTCTTTCTCATAAGAGGGTACTCTAAAAAAAAATAAAGGATTAATTCGTTCTTGATAGTTATTTCTTTAATCAGTAAATAGGAGCATACTCTAGATCGGAATCGTGGGGAAGGACTGCTTGATCGTTTCTACCAACTTAAAGCCCCTATTATGTTATGATTCGTTTTATGCGGAAATACCTCTTTTTGATACCTTACATTATCTCTATTACTAATCCTTTGTGTACCTTGGTGTTCCTAACCGTCCACTGATTTTTGGATCCCCAGTATGGTAATACATACAAGACAGTAGTAGAAACTCCATACAGTTGATCTTTTGCACCCGCTTCAAGATATGATGACTAATCAAAGAGTCTCAATCTTGGGATAAAGAGTTTATACTGCTTATGTTTACTTCTACTTTTATTCTTGTATATAGGGAATGAGATTTTATCTTCTTACTACACATTGATAAGCTGTTTTGTTTCACTCATATAACTATCTGGTTTAACTCATCGACCTTAATGAATGATGAATAAAAAAAAATGAAAATATCTATATCTATCCAATACATTCACCCCCCTTTCCTTTATTTCATTTCGAAGAAAGAGGTCAAAGTTCATGTTCTAACGAATCACACGTAGAGATATTGATAACACGCATAGAGTTAATGGTATTTCATAACTAATAGATTGAGCAGCAGCTCGTAGACCACCTGAAAAGGAATATTTATTATTCGATCCATATCCTGATATAAGAAGCCCAATCGGAGCAATACTTGAAATGGAGATCCATAAAGAAACACCTATACTGAGATCAGCTAAAACAAGTCGATACCCAAAAGGAATTACTAAATAACTTAGTAGAATTGATATGACCGCTATAGACGGCCCGATACTAAACAAACGAATATCTCCTCTAGATGGGAGGAGGTCCTCTTTAAAAAGTAATTTTGTCCCGTCTGCTAGAGCTTGAAGAATTCCCAACGGACCGGCATATTCAGGTCCAATACGTTGTTGTATCGCTGCAGATATTTCTCTTTCTAACCATACAATTACCAGTACCCCTATTGTGATTCCCAATATAAGGGTCAAAGCAGGGATAAACATCCAGATGAGTCCATAGACTTCTTTTAAGAATTCTGATTTAGAAAAAGAATTGATAGTTTGTACTTCTGTTGCGCCAATTATCATTTCAACGATCAACTTCTCCCATAATGATATCTATACTACCTAGTATTGTCATGATATCAGCCAATTTCATTCTTTTAATTAGTTGAGGAAGAATTTGCAAATTGATGAAACCGGGCGGGCGAATTTTCCATCTCCAGGGGAAAACACTATTATCTCCTATTAAATAAATTCCTAATTCCCCTTTTGGGGCTTCTACTCTTACATAAAGTTCTTGTTTCGACAATTCAAAATTAGGCGAAGGTTTTTTACTAATGAATCTATATTCAAAATCATTCCATTCGGGATTCTTTGCTCTATCTAAGCGCCGAATTTCTAAATTCTCATAGGGTCCTCCGGGAATTCCTTCTAGAGCCTGTTGAATAATTTTTATGGATTCCCTCATTTCGCCCATTCGTACTAAATAACGAGCTAGTGAATCTCCTTCTTTTTGCCATTGGACTTCCCAATCGAATTCATTGTAACATTCATAATGATCAATTTTACGAAGATCCCATTGTATCCCAGAAGCTCGTAACATTGGTCCTGATAAGCCCCAATTTATTGCCTCTTCTCCACTAATAATGCCCACTCCTTCAACTCGTTCCAAAAAAATGGGATTCCGCGTAATAAGTTTTTGATATTCAACAACACCCGTTAAAGAATAATCGCAGAAATCCAAACATTTATCTATCCAGCCATGAGGTAGATCAGCAGCTACTCCTCCGATGCGGAAATAATTATGCATCATTCGCATACCTGTGGCAGCTTCGAATAGATCATATAGCAATTCTCTCTCTCTAAAAATATAGAAAAAGGGAGTCTGTGCCCCGATATCCGCCATAAAAGGTCCAAGCCATAACAAATGAGAAGCTATACGACTCAGCTCTAGCATAATTACTCTAATATAGCTGGCCCTTTGAGGTACTTGAACATTTCCCAATTGTTCTGGTGCATTTACCGTTATTGCTTCTGTGAACATAGTAGCTAAATAATCCCAACGTGTTACATAAGGAAGATATTGTATAATTGTTCGGTTTTCTGCTATTTTTTCCATCCCTCTGTGTAAATAGCCCAATACGGGTTCACAGTCAATAACATCCTCACCATCGAGAGTAACGATCAACCTAAGAACACCATGCATTGATGGGTGATGAGGGCCCATATTGACTATCATGAGATCTTTTCTTCTAGTCGGTACAGTCATATCTTTTCTTCCCTAATTCATTATTCCATGAATTTCTCAAAACGAGGTTTATCAAAATGAAAAAACTAATAACTAATAACAAAAAAATTCAAACGAATCCTCAAATTAGCGAGTTTTTGGCTCTCGAATATCCAACTGACTAATTAATTTCTTATAACGTACTCTATTTTTCTTTGACAAGTAAGCCAACAGCCGTTGACGTTTTCCCAGAATTTTTCGTAGACCTCTTTGCGATAAAAAATCTTTTTTGTGCAATTCCAAATGCGAAGTAAGTCTCCGTATTTTATTGGTGAAACTGAATACTTGAAATTCAACAGACCCTTTGTTTTCTTCTTTTTCTTCTTGTGGAATAATTGAAATGAATGAATTTTTGACCATAAAAAAATTCTTCTATCTTTTTTCTTTTTTATGGATTTTACCGATCAGGAAAAATAATAATTATTATTATATTATGATTATGTCAGTCATTTTAATCTGGTATAAACAAAAGTTTAGATTTATTCATATACTACTTTTTTTATTCTATCCAAATCCAATTTTTCTTTCAAACAGAAAATTGGATTTGGATAGAATAAAATATAATACATTTCCACATTCACTAAAGAGAATAATTTTTTTGTACCTAAAAAGATTCTGTTAATTTATTATTCCTAGATCCAATTGAATTGATATGCCATTAAATCAGTATCATGTACTAAAATGTAACACAACGTATGCGTACGTACATCTTTCGCCATATATCGAATATGTCATGCGATATATAGGAAATATACTATTAACTGATTCTGAATCGTGGATACATATGTATCCTTGACATACTGAAACGACTGCCGTTATTGGTATCAAACCAATAGCGATTCATACAAGCTAAATCTTCTAATCGGTAATTGGGCCAAAGAAACAATTTGAATTTAATAAAGCTGTTTGCATCTGTATTAAGATGCTTGTCCTCATTCAAAAATTGCCCACAGTTTCTTATTTTGTTTTCGTTGCAAAATACTGGATTTTTATCCACACCATCCCAATTCCAGGAATTGAAACAAATTAGAATTCTCAATTCTCTACGACGTCTATGAGATAGAATATTTTCGGGAACTATGAATTTTCTATTAGTTTTAATTTGGTCTTTAACCTTATCAACCAATGAAATACTTATGGTTTGATAGATAATAAATTGTCCATCCCCTTTTATAGATAGACGAATCGGTTCGATAATTAATATTCCTTTTTTTATCAATTCTGTAAGAGATAGATCCTTCTGAATAAGCATTACATCCAGACACATCTCTCCTCTTTGAATCGAGGATATAGCAATTTCCTTTGGATTTGTCAATCTAAGTAGGAGACAATATACCTTGATATTATTGATCATTCTTTGACTCAAGGGGTCATCCCATCTTAATTGAAAAAGGAAATATTTTTTCAGGAATAAATCCAGTTCTGCTTCCTTGTTGCTCTTGGATTTTTTTTTTTTTCTACGTTTTTTAATGTCTGATCCCGCGTAATCCTCTTCAACATCTTTTTTTTTGTTTTGTTTTCGTAGATCTGATCCAAGATCTTCTTGGCACTGTTGTTCGTTTTTTTCTTGGTTGGAATTTTCTAAATCAAGATATTCTTTTTGAGTAGATAATATAGGAGGATTTTTTTTTTTATTTACGTTGATGTTTTTATTTTGACAAATATTTTCATTTCTATGAAAATCTAAAAGAAGAAATTTGATTGGTATAATCCATGGTTTAATCTTATATGTATCAAAAAGTAGCACAAATTCTGGGAAGAACCAACATTCTAGTTTTGATATGGTACGATTACGATATAACCTTTCTTGATTCATTCCCATCCAATCAAAAAAGTTTTTTTTTTGATTGGATGGGTTGATTTCTTGATGAATCGAAATATCTTTTTTTTTCATTTTTTTTTGATACTTATTAGTTTTAGTCTTAGTATTTTTATTAATCTTGGTACCGATATGCGCATTGGTCCAAGTCTCAATATCGATATTTTTTCTAAGACTAAAATGGAGAATTCCACAATCAAAATATTTTCTATCCAGATTTTTATTCGTATCAATAATATATCTTTCTTCCAGATAATCACTAATAGCTGTACTTACCAATACATAAAATGAGTCGGGTTTCAGTGTATTGAAATTATATGGATATGGAATATCTCGGTTCTCGTTTACTTGTAATGTTGATCCATAAATATATGAGTTTTTCTTATCCCCATAATTTATATATTTATGCGATAAAAGATCATATCTGTAGTGTTTTTTAAAAAATATTTCTTTTTGATTTGTCATCAATGAATCCATTGCATAATAATCTTCTTTCACGTAATGAATTAATTGGTCTTTTTCGTTTTTATATGAATTCAATTTAATTGAATCTTTATTTTGAATCATACGACGTTGATTGATTCTATTTCGCCATTTTTTCGGTACTAATCGAGACCATTTGATCTGGGATAAATTGTATTGATAATAACCCTTTAACCAGTTTTTCCATTCATTCATTCCAGACTTTTTAATTTTATTATGCCTTGATTTGTAATCAAATATTCCTCGTGTTATACAATAATCCTTGATTTTATCCCTAAGATAATGATGGGTCCCGTGATCTTGAAGTACAGATCTCAAGTGATACTTGTTATTGTTAAGTGATTGGGTTTGTGATAATTTGTAAAATACATATGCTTGTGACAAGGAAGATAAGTCACTATAACTATTTAAATTATTATTACTAATATTAGTATTTGAAATATTAGTATTTGAAAACGACTTTTTTATAGTCGAAATAAAGTTCATTGTATTTTGATTTGTTTCATCAATTCCTTCTTGATTTGTTTCATTGTTGTAAGTGGATTTATTGATAATTTTTTTTGTTGATTCAAAAAAAAGTTGTGCATTGATTCTGGGAATGTTAATGGTACATAGCAAGATATCCATGTATATTTTTTCAATGAAAGATTTCATAAAATAATGCGATTTACGTATTAATCGGATATTATTTCTTTTGAATATATGCCAACTATATTGCCGTGATTCCGATCTTTTATTATCATAAGTTAAAACTATTTTTTTCTTGTCTTTTGTGATTTGTTCTATTTGATTCCTGGTTGTGATTATCCTATTATAAAGATCTTTCTTTTTTTTTTCTATGAGTGAATAATTTGTCCAATTCATACATCGAATTGGAACGGTCGATTCATGGTTAATTTTATTATTGATTTTGGAATCTTTTCCATTTTCATTCGGTTCATATACTTTCACCTTCTTCAATTCAAATAATAAAATTGGGTTTACTTTTTCAAGTTCTTTCATTATTCGTTTTATAACTAGAACTATTTTGATGACCCATCCTTTTTTTTTTTCTTTTGAAGTTTGTAGAGACCGTTTTCCTCTTTCTTTTAAGACTCTTAGAACGAGAAAAAATTTATTTTTAACCTTTCTAATTTTTATTTCGAGTTCTTTATAAATGGGTTCAAAAAAAGAAGTTCGTTTTCGGGGAGAACCAAAGGGAAGTTCCGCTTCCATTCCCCATACTGTTAAAAAACAAAAATTGCCTTTTTTTTCTTTTTTTTTCTTTTTTTTCGTTGAATCCATATGATGAGATCGTACCTTGGATCTTCGCCAAGGTTTCAGACAAAAAGGAAATAGAATCTTTATCTGAATTCCGTCTGTTAACCAATCTTTGGGAAATTCTGTTTCTGATAATTGAACACCATTATAGGTGCACTTAACGTGCATTTCTCGATTCCATTCCTTCAAATCCTCGTACCACTCGGGGAATTGGAATAATAACATACGGCCAATATTTTTAGCTATTATCAATGAAGGTAATACAATATATTTTCTAAGAAAAGATTGTGTTACTAACATCGAACCTCTTATTGCTTGAGCAAATATAATGCTATCCCAAGTTTCTGATATTGTTATCCGATCATTTTCCTCTTTTTTATCCTTTTCTTTTGTCCCTTCTTTATCAAAATCGGAAATTTGCAATTCCGATTCTCTACCGACCCAATTCCTAAAAATCATATTTATCATTTCAGAAATATCAAAAGAAGGAAAAAAAAATGTTTTGTCTACTCGATCCAAAAAAAGCGGGGAATGCACATTTGCTTGAAACATTTCCCAAGTAACTGTTTTGCGTCTTTGAGCACGCATGGATCCTTTGATTAT